TTATTTTGGTTTTCTACTAGCAGCTTTAACTATAACTTCAGCTCTCTTTATTAGTCTCACCAAGATACGATTGATTTGAAATCAATTGAATGAACACAACCCATAAAAAGCAAAAGAAATCCTTCTGTGGTACTCATAGACTTTATAGTTCATTACCGAGTGAATTTACAATTATTGGTCATTGAGATTCGCAGGCAATGCGAAGCGAATTAATATTTAGCGATAGATAGTACCTCTCCTTTTCCCCTTTTTAACAAATTGAAATGATTGAAGTTTTTTTATTTGGAATTGTCTTAGGTCTAATTCCTATTACTTTAGCGGGATTATTTGTAACTGCATATTTACAATACAGACGTGGTGATCAGTTAGACCTTTGATTAATTAACAGTTTTTTTTATTGACCTCCTCTTTTCTTTAATTCAAAAATTCACAGGAGGTCAAATTCAGATTACTGTTCTGTTCAATTATTTGTATTTGAATGTCATTTTCAGACTAATCAAGACCAGAATCACGCTCTGTAGGATTTGAACCTACGACATCGGGTTTTGGAGACCCACGTTCTGCCGAACTGAACTAAGAGCGCTTTCTTATTTCTTAGAAAAGTCTTCTTATCAAAACAGTTAACTAAAACTGTAAAGAAGAGGATTTATTTCGTCCCCCACCATAATCTTATCTTGAATGCATATACTATCTTCGAGAATAAGATATAAAAAAATGATGTATGCCCCATTTGAATCGATTTCAATTGATCCCTTGTTACTTCTCATAGGAGAAGTAATAGGTAGGGATGACAGGATTTGAACCCGTGACATTTTGTACCCAAAACAAACGCGCTACCAAGCTGCGCTACATCCCTTTCTTTCAATTTCTTTCAATTGGTCTACAGTGTCATTGTAGAGAATCTCCGTCTTGTTTTCAAAAACCTTAGTTTCTCCACTAATATGGTAATTTAATGTGGTAATACATACAATTTCATTTCTCTTGCCATTTCTTTTTTTTCTTTGAATTTCATAATATCTCATATCTCCGAGAAGTCTCATATTCATATAATATAATATGACATATTTTATGACATATTTTATTATAATAATATGCTTATATACATAGGAATATCAAACAAACCGATCGTAAGGGTGTAAGGAGGGTACTTTTCGGTTTTAAGAAAGGGGGAATCTTATCTTTTATTTATTCTCTTATTTATAATCTCTTATTTATAATCAATCATGGAAATTAGGAATTCCGTGTACAAATAAAATACAAAGACAAAGGACCCAAAAATACTTACATATCTGATATATATTCCCATTAGACATTCCAATAAAGAAGGAGGATTTGAAATGCGAGATCTAAAAACATATCTTTCCGTGGCACCGGTACTAAGTGCTCTATGGTTCGGGGCTTTAGCGGGTCTGTTGATAGAGATCAATCGTTTATTCCCGGATGCGTTGACATTTCCTTTTTTTTCATACTAGTTTAGTTAGTAACATGGGAAGGGGTGACGAAGATTAGAGATAGAATCAAAAGATCTGTGACTAATCCCTTCCCCTCTTTTTTTTGAATTCTAATTATCTAAAATTTCATTAGATACTTAGATATAAACTAAAGAAAGGAGGAAAGAGAGAAATAAAAAAGTGAATTCAACCTCGGCGAAATTCGGGCTCAGTGTTCAATTCTATTTCTAAAAAATAGAGTGAGAACAGAAATGGGTCTATGGAAAAAATGGAATACAAGATAGGAAAGTTAAATAGTGTACTGTATACTGTATTGTGATTGTAACGAAATCTTTCCTAATTTCTACTTAGCAACCTTTTTTTCTTTCTTTTTTTCTAGTCACTTCAGGATCAGAAAATAGAAGAGTTGATTGAATCAAAAAATCAAACTAAAGGAGGTTCATGGCCAAGGGAAAAGATGTCCGGGTAACGGTTATTTTGGAATGTAGCAATTGTCTTCGAAACGGGCTTAATAAGGAATCAAGGGGGATTTCCAGATATAGTACTCAAAAGAATCGACACAATACGCCGGGTCGCTTGGAATTGAGAAAATTCTGTCCCTATTGTTACAAGCATACGATTCACGGGGAGATAAAGAAATAAACGGAATCAAGTTCCTTGTGTATCACTCTTATCAGGAACAAAAAAAGGACATATTCCCTATTAGAGAGACCCTATTATTCTATATTTTCTAGTTTAATTAACAGAATTAAATTAACTCAAAAAAAAGCCAAATCCTATTTTTTTTGAATTCAAAATGATTTTGGATCAGATCGAAATAGGATTTTCGGGATAAGGAATAAGCAAACCATGGAAAAATCCAAGCGACTCTTTCTGAAATCCAAACGATCTTTTCGTAGGCGTTTGCCCCCGATCCAATCGGGGGATCGAATTGATTATAGAAACATGAGTTTAATTAGTCGATTCATTAGTGAACAAGGAAAAATATTCTCCAGACGGGTGAATAGATTGACCTTAAAACAACAACGATTAATTACTATTGCTATAAAACAAGCTCGTATTTTATCTTTATTACCTTTTCTTAATAATGAGAAAAAATTTGAAAGAAGCGAGTCGACCACCAGAGCTACTGGTCTTAGAATCCGAAATAAATAAAAAAAGTAGGCTTACTTTCCTCTTCAATTTGAATCCAAATTCAAATTCGAAAACTCAAATACAGATTGATGCTTTATTCGAAGAATTCTAGAATCCAATCTAATCTTGATTTGATTTCTCATATCTTATCGTAAGAAAAAAAAACAAGAATCGGCGAAGAAGAAATCCCTTTTGTATTGGATATTTATTGGACGTGTTTGTTTGCTCATTTTTTTTTTTATTTTGAGCGACTTTCTCATACTAATTTTTATTCTACTTTCCCGGAGTTCATTCTCCAGAAGATTCCATTTTCAATATTCTAACTTAGAATTTCATAATTTATTTATTTTTATGATCTAATTAGAAATCATATAAAGATAATTCCTATTTAATATAGCTATTTGTGCAAGTATTTTACGATTAAAAAGCAACTGGTTCTTGTACAGATTGTGTATAAAATGACTATAACTATAGAATACATTATTCTTACGAATTACTGCATTTATCCGAGTGATCCACAAACGACGAAAATCCCTCTTTTGCCTATCTCTATCTCGATGAGACGAAACCAAAGCTCTGATTTTCTGTTGCATAATTGTTCGAGTAAGTCTCGAATGAGCTCCACGAAAGCTTGACGCAAATAAACGAATTTTTGTTCTACGTTTACGAGCTATATATCCTCGTGTAATTCTGGTCATTGAATAAATGAAACCTTAATGAATAACTAATTGATTTCCTTTCTTTCAGTTATTCTTTTCCCATTTCCTAGTTTAGTAATAACAACACGCATTCTTCCAATGTATAAAATAAGAATTCCAATGGCTTTTGCTACTATAACCTTCCCGACCACGATTTCTCTTTTTTTTATAGGCATTCAACTCAAAATAAGAAATTCTATTGATACTAGGTATCAAAAAAAGAAAACAGAAAAAATATTCTATATTCTAATAAATAGATAAATAGAAATGAATATGAATAAAGAAATCGTGGGTTCCATCGTTTCTATGGTTCTGTCTTAAACGGTGAGGTCCTCTCTATACACCGGAGCCCATTACTTCTACTTCATTTCATGAATACTATTGCTAACTTGTACAGTTCACATTCTTTTGCTCTACCCATGGTCTAGTAAAAGGCCTTTCACAATGAGATCTACCTATACAGTAACGATATTTAATTATGAAGATTAGCCGGTTAGCTGACCCTCTTAGTCCGCTTTTCAAATATATAGTCAAATTTGGCTTTGAAAATAGTATTTGCTCGTTTAATGGATAAGCATTCGTTACCAATGATAAATTTTTGATCATCTTCAATTTTGAAAATTGAGTTGATTGGATTTGCACCAACGCAAACCATAAATTTCATATCCAATGGAAGAATCTAATAGATCTTTTTTCATTTTTTCATTTTGAATTTGATTAGTACTGATTTTTAAGACCGTAAAATAGGTTTCCTTCCTTCTATCAGAAATGATCCGAACGAGTCACACATACACCCTAGTACATGTTCCTCGTCGCTGAGGACATCCCCCCAGAGCGGGGGATTTCGTGACATTTCGAATTGGCTGTCTTGTGTTTCTAATAAGTTGTTTTATAGTTGGCATGTTGAATCGGATACAGAATGAACGGGTTGGTTTAGATCGATCCTAACCGGCTAATTAGAAATTACTTCCCCATTTCATTTAATAGGTGAATAAAATATTATTCAATCGGGTAATAACTAAGTCGAAAAAAGAAAAATCGTTGATTTGCTTAAACTTACCCTACCCCTACTCTAATTTTGATGCTATTTTTCTTTTTTATTCAACTGCTACAAGATCAACAATTCCATGAGCTTGGGCTTCTGTTGCTGACATAAAAACATCCCTTTCCATATCTTCGGATACAACCCATAAAGGTTTGCCCGTTCTTTGTACATAAACCCTTGTGATGGTTTCTCGCAGTTTCAGCAGTTCTTCTGCTTCTAGGACAAATTCTCCCGTTTGTGCTTCATAAAAAGCAGCCGCGGGTTGATGTATCATTACCCTGATGATGAAACAAAGTGTTCTTCCATCTCGACGATGAGATGGGACGAGATAAAGAAAAAAAAGAAAGATAGAACAACCGTACGGGCATCCTTTAGGCATTGCATACGGCTCTAGAATGGCATTCAGTTTGACCTTCCATCAAAGAATCATCAATCAAAGAGATAGAAAATCTAATATATAGAAATTATAGGGTTTATCGGATTGAGATCGTCAAATAATCCAATTACCATCCTTCCTTTAAGATTTCAGAGTAGTTAAAAAATACTATGATGGCTCCGTTGCTTTATATATTTATCTCGTCTGTGATTCAGCAATCCCAAAGTTTTTTCTTTTTTTTTGACTCTTTCATAAGTATACCAACAAATATCGGAATTGTAAAAAGTCTTCGGTGGGAAAATAAAAAAAGGTTTGTGACGCTGAAATGGGCCCCAACGATAGCTAAGATAAAACAGGGAAGACCCTTTCGACTAATTTCATACTACTCTTTCGATATATAATTGAATGTTTTGAAAAAAAAATTCGTATATCGAATTCGAAGTGCCATGCTATTTTTACTTAATCTTCCTAATTTCATAGGGTGAAGGCATAGTCTTTTCTCTTAAAAAACTCATTGGCGCCAAGCGTGAGGGAATGCTAGACGTTTGGTAATCTCTCCACCGACGAGTAGAAAAGATCCCATTGAAGCGGCTAATCCCATGCATATTGTATTTACATCAGGTTGAACAAATTGCATAGTATCATAAATAGCTATCCCGGGGATTACCCAACCGCCAGGAGAGTTTATAAATAAATACAGATCCTTGTTATCATTCTCTATACTCAAATAAACCATAAGACCAATCAGTTGATTCGAGATCTCGCTATCAACCTCTTGGCCTAAAAAAAGTAATCTTTCTCGATAAAGTCGGTTGATTAGGATCAAATTTGTATCCCGTAAGAGCCGTACATGCACCTTTTGATGCATACGGTTCAAAAAAAATTGCGAAAAAAAGACTCAATGTGTAGATTCCAGCCCTCTTTCTTTCTTTTTTCAATATTTATTTTTCATAACGGTTCCTTATTTTTTTTGAATCTAATTTTATAAATTCTAAGAAATTTCGAAATTTATTATCTTAATGAAACGAATTTTCTTCCATTTTTCAAGAAAGAAAAGATGAGTTTTGTCCCCTTTCCCTCTAAAAAAATACATTAAACATGTCGAATTAACTTATCATTGATGCATTGCTTCATCGCGATCTAATTTGAATCACAATGTTATTTTCTTGTTCCTGAATAGGCCTTTTCAATTCTTTTAGGTTTATGCTCTACTCCGAGTAAAAATCTGCCCGATTTTGATTTGCGCATATAGGACAAATGTTAATAATACTACGTCTTTTTTTTTTTACAACTTCCTTTTTTTTTCAATTGATTTCATGTCTTCTGTCAATGCAAAATATTAAACACGTATTTATTTCTTTGCTCGCTGAATTAGATTTAAAGCGAAAAGTTTGAGATTACTCTCAAAGAATATTATTTAATAATAATCTTTTATTATCTATGGATATGCGTAGTAATAATGAAAAATTGATTCAAAATGTTTTTTTCTAAACGGAGCCTGAATAGTTCTGAATACTTCATTTTATTGTTCCAACTAATTAAACCATAAATTATTCTAATTGATAATATGAATTTGAATATCCCTCAAATCTAATTGCACTTCACGCTCCAAATTCAAATTATTGATAATTCAATCTTTTTTGGCCGAAACATAGAATATCTCAATCGGGGGAGAGAACGGGGAAATCCCATATGACCCAATATATCTGACAAGTCGCACTATATGTCAACCCAAGAGGCATCTTCCTCTCCAGGACTTCGAAAAGGTACTTTTGGAACACCAATAGGCATAAACCGAAAGAAAAAAGAATTAAGTACTATATTTTACTTTGATGTGGAAGCGTAACAATGCGTTTATTGTCTTAATAATATTGTCTTTTATCATATTTGATTCATAGATTGGTAAAAATGCTTACGATTACGAATAGTTCTTTTGAATGATTACTAAATATGGATGCATTTGTTCATCGAAAATGAGATTAACCCCATTGCGTATTCTTGCTTATCGGGTATAGAATAGATCTGCTTCTCCTTCTTCCTAGGAACCAAATTGTTCCGTTTTTAATAAAAAAAAGAATCGAACATAGAACAAATATTAATCCTTTCTTGGAGATAATTCCCCGAAAGGGGAAGGTTCATAGCATAGTTTTTGCTAATGCAATAAAGTTACATAGTGTCTATTTTTCGTTGATAAAGGGGTATTTCCATGGGTTTACCTTGGTATCGTGTTCATACCGTCGTATTGAATGATCCCGGTCGTTTGCTTTCTGTCCATATAATGCATACAGCCTTGGTTGCTGGTTGGGCTGGTTCGATGGCTCTATATGAATTAGCAGTTTTTGATCCCTCTGATCCCGTTCTTGATCCAATGTGGAGACAAGGTATGTTCGTTATACCCTTTATGACTCGTTTAGGAATAACAAATTCATGGGGCGGTTGGAGTATTACAGGAGGAACTATAACGAATCCGGGTATTTGGAGTTACGAAGGTGTGGCCGGTGCACATATTGTGTTTTCTGGGTTGTGCTTCTTAGCAGCTATCTGGCATTGGGTTTATTGGGATTTAGAAATATTTTGTGATGAACGTACAGGAAAACCCTCTTTGGATTTGCCCAAGATTTTTGGAATTCATTTATTTCTTTCAGGGTTGGCTTGTTTTGGTTTTGGCGCATTTCATGTAACAGGATTGTACGGTCCTGGAATATGGGTGTCCGATCCTTATGGACTAACCGGAAAGGTACAACCTGTAAATCCAGCGTGGGGGGTAGAAGGTTTTGATCCTTTTGTTCCGGGAGGAATAGCCTCTCATCATATTGCTGCGGGTATTTTAGGCATATTAGCAGGACTATTTCATCTTAGTGTCCGTCCACCCCAACGTCTGTACAAAGGATTACGTATGGGCAATATTGAAACCGTCCTTTCCAGTAGTATCGCTGCTGTCTTTTTTGCAGCTTTTGTTGTTGCGGGAACTATGTGGTATGGTTCAGCAACTACCCCTATCGAATTATTTGGTCCCACTCGTTATCAATGGGATCAGGGATATTTCCAGCAAGAAATATATCGAAGAGTTGCCGCTGGGTTAGCTAAAAATCAAAGTTTATCAGAAGCTTGGTCTAAAATTCCCGAAAAATTAGCTTTTTATGATTACATCGGAAATAATCCGGCAAAAGGGGGGTTGTTCAGAGCAGGCTCAATGGACAACGGGGATGGAATAGCTGTTGGTTGGTTAGGGCATCCTATCTTTAGAGATAAAGAAGGGCGTGAACTTTTTGTACGCCGTATGCCTACTTTTTTTGAAACATTTCCGGTTGTTTTGGTAGACGGAGACGGAATTGTTAGGGCGGATGTTCCGTTTAGAAGGGCAGAATCGAAGTATAGTGTCGAACAAGTAGGTGTAACTGTTGAGTTCTATGGCGGCGAACTTAATGGAGTCAGTTATAGCGATCCTGCTACTGTGAAAAAATATGCTAGACGCGCTCAATTAGGTGAAGTTTTTGAATTAGATCGTGCTACTTTGAAATCAGATGGTGTTTTTCGTAGCAGTCCACGGGGTTGGTTTACTTTTGGCCATGCGTCGTTTGCTCTACTCTTCTTCTTCGGACACATTTGGCATGGTGCTAGAACCTTGTTTAGAGATGTTTTTGCTGGTATTGACCCAGATTTGGATGCTCAAGTGGAATTTGGAACATTCCAAAAAATTGGAGATCCAACTACAAGAAGACAGGTAGTCTAATACAAGATTTCTCTATTATCTTTTTTATTATTTGATATAGATTAATGTGGAAATATGAATTGGAATCTTTTCTTTAATCTTTTCTTTGATTCTTGTTCTTCTTTCTTTATCCGGGAGATAATCCACAACAAACAGGTATGGAAGCTATAATTGTAAAGCACGATCAAATTTATGGAAGCATTGGTTTATACATTCCTCTTAGTCTCGACTCTAGGGATAATTTTTTTCGCTATCTTTTTTCGAGACCCGCCGAAAGTTCCAACAAAAAAGATGAAATGATTTTTCATCCTATCAATTGAAGTAATGAGCCTCCCGATGTTCAATGTTATGTTGGGAGGCTCATTACTTCAACTAGTCCCCGTGTTCCTTGAATGGATCTCTTAATTGTTGAGAGGGTTGCCCAAAAGCAGTATATAAGGCATACCCAGTAAAACTTACAAGTAAACCAGATATAGAGATGGCGACTAGGGTTGCTGTTTCCATTATTATATAAGTTAAAAGACTACCATGGATTTATGATAAGATCGTTTATTTACAACGGAATGGTATACAAAGTCAACAGATCTCAATGAATAAAAAAGAAGAGGATTTATGGCTACACAAAGCGTTGACGGCGGTTCTAGATCGGGACCAAAACGAACTGTTGTAGGTGATTTATTAAAACCATTGAATTCTGAATATGGTAAAGTAGCTCCTGGATGGGGAACCACTCCTTTGATGGGTGTTGCAATGGCTCTATTTGCAGTATTCCTATCTATTATTTTAGAAATTTATAATTCTTCCGTTTTACTGGACGGAATTGCAATGAATTAGATTCTCACAATAAAAGTGAATTCTTAAATTTTGAATACCAATACAAAGTTTAATACCAATACTAAAGTAAAGTATTTAGGTTTCGTATTTTTATCCCCTTATCTTTTTATTGGTAGTTCGATCGTGGAATTTCTTTTTTTCTGTATTTCCGGAATATGAGTGTGTGGCTTGTTTTAATGGATCCTATTGATAGTACAGAGAATGGGTCTGTCATCTTTATAGAGATGGTTTTGCCTCGTCAGATATTTATTCTAGTATCTGGAGCACGGAATATATGAAATAGATCACAATAACTATGATTCCTACTTAATATTCAGACCCCGCGACCGGGCTATAAAAAAATTTGCCAAAAAGTTATAAGTTCTAAATTGAAATCTAAAGGGTTTTTTCTTCTTTTTCAAAAGATTCCCCTTTTGATTAATTATTTTGATCAAAGGACAAAACTTTCTTTTTATTTTGAGTTATTATATCTATTCCTTGAATAAATGATGATCTAATGGTTCTTACTCAGAGAATCTTTGGACTTATTTTGTACTTTTAATGAATCATCGTGGTTCTAGTATGAATCTGCGGTTTCAATCGATTAATAGGTTCTTAACAAGAAAATTCCTATCAAAAAAAAAGAAGAGTCAATCTAGATTAGACACAAAGAAAATCACAAATCAAAGAAAAGAAGGGGGGGATAGGGAAATAGAAGATTCAACAGGCCTGTAACGATCAACATAAAGATTAATGAGCCGACTTGATATTTTAGCATTATAACCACAAATAAGAACTTTCTGTTCTCTTCTCTGAAGAGACGTGAAAAAGGGGGGTTGATTACAAAGTTTCAAACCCATCGCCCTTCCAAGTAAAAGAATATTTTGGTTTTTTGTTTGAGCTGTACGAGATGAAATTTTCAGATATGGTTCTCAGAGGGGGAGTACTATTCGTTTACCTATCTCAATAAAGTCTATGATTGGTTCGAAGAACGTCTCGAGATTCAGGCGATTGCAGATGATATAACTAGTAAATATGTTCCTCCTCATGTCAATATATTTTATTGTCTAGGAGGAATTACACTTACTTGTTTTTTAGTACAAGTAGCTACGGGGTTTGCTATGACTTTTTACTACCGTCCAACCGTTACTGAGGCTTTTGCTTCTGTTCAATATATAATGACTGAAGCTAATTTTGGTTGGTTAATCCGATCAGTTCATCGGTGGTCCGCAAGTATGATGGTCCTAATGATGATCCTCCACGTATTTCGTGTGTATCTCACTGGAGGTTTTAAAAAACCTCGCGAATTAACTTGGGTTACAGGTGTGGTTCTGGCTGTATTGACCGCATCCTTTGGAGTAACTGGTTATTCCTTACCTTGGGACCAAATTGGTTATTGGGCAGTCAAAATTGTAACGGGTGTACCGGAAGCTATTCCTGTAATAGGATCCCCTTTAGTAGAGTTATTACGAGGAAGTGCTAGTGTGGGACAATCCACTTTGACTCGTTTTTATAGTTTACACACTTTTGTATTACCTCTTCTTACTGCCGTATTTATGTTAATGCATTTTCTAATGATACGTAAGCAAGGTATTTCTGGTCCTTTGTAGAGAGTTTATATCATAGATCTATCTATTTGTAATCAAATATTTCTCACGTGAGGAGGAAGAATAGTATTTCATTGCTAGAAATATGGATTATTGAAAAGAATAAGACATATATTTGGATATTTCCCTTCACGAGTCGTATCAAATAAAGAATACTCTATAGTTGAAGGGAATTCTACGAAAAAAAAATGGATTATGGGAGTGTGTGACTTGAACTATTGATTGGGCCGTGCAGAAAGATATATGCCCTTATCTGCCACATTGGAATTCACAACCTAATTAATGTGTCTTTGTTCCAACCACCCCGTAAAAGAAAAATACCATATCCCATAGTGAGGATAGGCGGGTTTGTTTGAAGAGACTTTTTTCTATGATCTATGATCAGCTCCGATCATATCGTACATGAACAGGCTCCGTAAGATCCATTAGAATAAGCGATGTGACCCAACAGATTTTTTTTATCTATTTTACTTACTTAATAGTATCGAAATGCAGCCATTTCCTCTGCATCAGCCCGATTTATGATACTATCGGAGTGAAACAAGGGGTCTAAAGAAGAGGAAAGGCTATACTCTATTAGTAACAAGTAAATCCTTTGTATGGAATGTACCAATTTAAAGATTGGGGGTGGATAAGGTCCAATTGCAAGGTCCAAGACGACCCAGAAAGCGCTTGATTATGATTAAGCTTGCTTGGGTATTGAGCATTTAACTTGTAAGAACTAAATTCCTTGCAACGGTTAGTTGCAATTTTGAAAAATGGAATCCAATTCAGTCAATTTTGTCTTACATGAACTCATTCATAGATATAGATGTGGGGATACTCTATAGATTTTCTAACATATGGATCTATTTTTGATTTTATATAGATTTTTATATGGATATGGAGCCTTTATTGTTCGTTTGATTCTTGCTCGAGCCGGATGATGAAAAATTATCATGTCCGGTTCTTTTGGGGGATGGATCTATAAGAATTCACCTATCCCAATAACAAAGAAACCCGATTTAAATGATCCTGTATTAAGAGCTAAATTAGCTAAAGGGATGGGCCATAATTATTACGGAGAACCCGCATGGCCAAATGATCTTTTATATATTTTTCCAGTAGTAATTTTAGGCACTATTGCGTGTAACGTAGGCTTAGCGGTTCTAGAACCATCAATGATTGGTGAACCCGCGGATCCGTTTGCAACCCCTTTAGAAATATTACCGGAATGGTATTTCTTTCCCGTATTTCAAATACTTCGTACAGTTCCTAATAAGTTATTAGGTGTTCTTTTAATGGTTTCAGTACCCGCAGGATTATTAATAGTACCCTTTTTGGAGAATGTTAATAAATTCCAAAATCCATTTCGTCGTCCAGTAGCGACAACTGTCTTTTTGATTGGTACTGTGGTGGCCCTTTGGTTGGGTATTGGAGCAACATTACCTATTGAAAAATCCCTAACTTTGGGTCTTTTTTAATTGAAATTGATTCAATTGTGAAATAAAATAGAATATCACGGCTTGTGTATCTAGGGAATAGTCTCTTTCAAATTAAAAGAGACTTTTCCCTAGATAGATCTAATCTATTCAATTTCATTTTTGATTTCGCTGGAATATATGGATTATGTTAAAGTATATTAAAGTGATGGGTTAAAAAGCCATTTCATCTTTTTTTAGAAACTAAAGAAAAAAAATAAAGATGAAATAAATGCAATGCATTTCCTATTTATTCTTCGGTAAATCGCTTCTGAAATGCTTTTTATTTTTCTAGAATGTCTAATATATGTTTTACATCTTCTAGGTGAAAATGTTCAATTTCCATAAGGTCTTCTTGACTCTTATTCAAAAGGTCCAATAATGTATGTATATTTGACTTTTTAAGGCAATTATAGATCTTGTGGGGCAATTCTAATTGGTCAATAAAAATAGATTTCAATGCTATGTCTTTTTTTGTTTTCCTTAGATTAGCTAATCGATCATGAAAAGTAAAAAAGGGTAAAGTAACCTTGTGCTGATTGTTCTCTAAATGTAAGTTTTCTTCTTCCGCGTGTAGAAAAGGAATAAATAAATCAATTAAATTCCGAGAGGCTTCATGAAGTGCCTCTTTAGGAGTTAAACTCCCGTTTGTCCAGATTTCAAGAAAAAGGATCTCCTCTTTTTCATTTCCATTATCATAAGAATGAATACTATGATTCGCATTTCGAACAGGCATGAATACAGCAGCTATAGGATGACCTTCTTCTTGAAAGTTTTTTGGTGTTTTTATGTGATATCCTCGATTTCTCTCGATTTGTAATCCAATACAAAAAAGAATTGGTTCTGTTAGTGTAGCTATATGCTGTGTGTTATCAATGATTTCCACAGAAGTTGGTAAGATAATATCTTGAGCAGTTACACATCCAGGGCCCTGGAAACAAATGGACGCGTTGCTAGTTCCATACAGATTACTTCTCAATACAATTTCTTTCAAATTCATTAAAATTTCATGTACTGATTCTTGAATCCCCACTATAGTAGAATATTCATGTGGTATTTTTTCAAATTTTGCACGGGTTATACATGTTCCTTCTATTTCACCAAGCAAAGCTCTTCGCATTGCAATGCCTATTGTATCGGCTTGTCCTTTCATAAGTGGAGACAGAATAAAGCGTCCATAATAAAGACGCTTGCTATCTGCTCTTGATTCAACACACTTCCACCGTAGTGTCCGAGTAGATACTCTCACTTTCTCTCGAACCATATTAATATTATTTGATCAGATCATTGAATTGTTTATTTCTCTTGAGATCTCTTTCATTTTTATTTCTATACACGTCTTTTCTTAGGGGGCCTACACCCATTATGTGGCATAGGGGTTACATCACGTACGAAGCTTAATAGTATACCACTTCTGCGAATAGCTCGTAATGCTGCATCCCTTCCGAGACCGGGACCTTTTATCATCACTTCTGCTCGTTGCATACCTTGATCTACGACTGTACGAATAGCCTTTCCTGCTGCAGTTTGAGCAGCAAATGGAGTCCCCCTTCTTGTACCTTTGAATCCACAAGTACCGGCGGAGGCCCAAGAGATTACCCGACCCCGCACATCTGTAACAGTCACAATGGTATTGTTGAAACTTGCTTGAACATGAATAACGCCCTTTGGTATTCGACGTATATTCTTACGTGACCCAATCCGGGCATTCCTCCGTGAACCAGTTCTTGGTATAGATTTTGCCATACTTTATCATCTCATAAAGAGAAATTCTAGGTATATGGATATATCCATTTCATGTCAAAACAGATCCTATTTTTTCTTTTCATTGGTTCCTTTACGTTATAGAGTCTAGTTTCAAAAGATTATCCTTGTCTTTGTTTATGTCTCGGATTGGAACAAATTACTATAATTCGTCCTCTCCTACGGATCAATCGACATTTATCACAAATTTTACGAACGGAGGCCCTTATTTTCATAGTTGTCATTCCTAAATTGAATTCTGAGTATACTTATTGGAAGAAAATAAGTTTCTTGAAATTTTGAACCCCAATCCCGAATTGTATCCACATCAAAGAAATGCTGAAGGTTAAAAAAGCACCTAATCATTTAATCATTTGAATCCTTGTTACGAAGTCTAAAAATGAGACGTCCCCCGTTTGAATCATAACGACTTACTTCAATTTTGGATTCCCTCCTGGTAGTATATATACGTATAAAAGAAAAAATTCTTCATGAAATATAACCTCGAATTAGATCTTCATTATCAAAGTCAAAACAAAGCCAGGGCATACTATTGAGAAGTGATTCAGTAATTGAACCTTTCCACATTCTGAATCCATTTTTTTTCTTCTTTTTGTTTTAGGTAAAACCTATCGAAGTATCAAATAATGTTAAGAGGAATTAACATGTCTTTTTTTCTTTTGACAAATATTCAATTCTGGCTACAATTCAGATATCAGAAGGATTACCATATATAACACAAAATTTCTCCGCCAATTCTTTCCAGTCGAGCCTCTCGGTCTGTCATTATCCCTTGAGAAGTAGAAAGAATTACAATTCCCATCCCGCCTAAAATTCTAGGAATTCGTTGATAGTTAGAATAGATTCGTAGACCAGGCCTACTGATCCGTTTTAAATTTAAAATAGTTGGATACATTCCTTTTCTATTCCTTCTATGTCGTAGGGTTACAACCAAAAAATACTTGTTGTTTTCTTGATGTTTTCTCACGTTTTCAAGAAAACCCTCCCGCAAAAGTATTTTAACAATGTTTTCCGTGATGTTAGTAGATTCTATTTGAACCGTCCCTTTTCTATTCATGTCAGCATTTCGTATAGAGGTTATTACGTCAGCAATAGTGTCTCTACCCATGATAAATTCAAATTCTTGTTGCCTCACGTTTTTGATCTAATCAACATGCTTTTTTTTACTTTTTTATTTATTCCAAATATTCAATATCAATAACAATAAGAATGTTAAAAAATGTTTAATATTAAACATTAAACTAAACAATATGAAATAATTCAATCAAATATTTGAAATAAATAAAGAGATACGCGTCAGATACAATCTGATTCACTAATTTTTCTATTTCATTCAACTACTATGTGGACTAGTGCTCTACTCTATTAAGTAGGATGTGATCCTATAATACCTCAGGTGATAATGAAACTATTTTAGTGAAATTGAACTGTCTCAATTCTCGGGCAATCGCGCCAAAAACTCGAGTTCCTTTTGGATTTCCTTCTTGATCAACAACAACTGCTGCATTGTCATCATATCGTATTATCATGCCGTTGTCACGTTTAAGTTCTTTACAAGTACGAACAATTACAGCTCGGATCACTTCTGATCTTTCTAGAGATGTGTTTGGTAATGCATCCTTGATCACAGCAACAATAATGTCACCAATATAAGCATATTGTCGATTACTAGCTCCTATGATTCGAATACACATCAATTCTCGAGCCCCGCTGTTATCCGCGACATTCAAATGGCTTTGAGCTTGAATCATATCATTTTTGAATCTATCTGTTCTTTCAATGTAAAGAGAAAGTCGAAGTAAAAAAAAAGAAATATTTTTGTTCAAATCCAAAATAAAAGAAATCCACAATTCTTTATTTTATCCCTAAGACCTTTTTGGTTCTACCCGTCTACCCCGACATAATAAATTGAGTTCGTATAGGCATTTTGGACGCCGCTATTGAAATAGCCTTTCTGGCTATATTTTCTCCTACTCCATCCATTTCATAAAGTATTCTACCTGGTTTAACGACAGCTACCCAATATTCGGGGGATCCTTTCCCCGAACCCATACGTGTTTCCGTAGGTCTTAATGTAACTGGTTTGTCTGGAAATATACATACCCAGATTTTTCCACCACGGCGCACATTTCGTGTCATTGCCCGCCGCCCTGCTTCTATTTGTCTAGATGTAATCCAAGCGGGCTCAAGTGCCTGAAGAGCATATTTACCGAAACAAATATGGCTTCCTCGAGAAGATATCCCTTTCAGTCTTCCTCTATGTTGTTTACGAAATCTGGTTCTTTTGGGGTTATAGTTGATGGTTCTTTCTCAATTCCATCTCTACTACAGAACCGGATATGAGAGTTTCTCCTCATCCGGCTCCTCGCGAACGAAACGGTTCAAATTTTATAATTTTCTGAAAATCTACTGAATCCTGGATTTTGTGAGATTTCAATTAATCTATTAGAAATTCTAAATTTAGATATCTTGTTTGGATTTAGAAACATTTGAAACAATTTGATTTATGAACAATGTGTTTTTCTTATTTTTGCTTTGTCTTATCTTTGCTTTGATTGATTATATCTTTAAAAATAAAAGAATCGAATGAGATTGAAGAGGAGTAATCCACTAAAAAACTTCGCGGGCGAACATTGACTTTTTCAAATCTATTTCAGTTGTAGGATTAGTTCATGACTTTGGGGAATAAATGAATTGGTTCCTGGTTCGTTTCGCCATCCCATCCAATGAATTATTAAGATTCGTTTTTCAATGGAATCCTCCGTATTCGTGGGTTCTTTCGTTCCCATTGCTTCTCAATTCATGGTTAGGTTTGAATTCTACAACGGAGCCCCCTCAGAAAATTTTTTCTTGAGTCAATATTCTCAGTCTTTATTGGCTCGAGGCTCTTGATTATTTTTCTATGAACGAACTGATTTGTCCATAACTAGATCAATCCGTATTGATGCTTTATTACATTGCCTTTAATTTGATTTGTGTTTTTCTGAGAAGACTCATAAACCTTACATACATATTGGAATCCATATATCAGTGATATTTTTTTCTCTCTTTCTATCAACCTTCCTTTTATCTGTATACTTTATTTTCTATCACAATTAGATTGGTTTTCTTTGCTTTATGCAATGAAAGAAATCTTGCAGTTGCTACAATTATATGATCAATAGATCATATCTTGACTGCTTTTTGGTATCCAGATAATGCAAAGCGATGAGTTATTTATTAGTTCTATAGTTATGAGTTCATAGTAAAGGTTTCTTCCTTTTTTTAATCCTATCAAAAAAATCAACGAGTCACACACTAAGCATAGCAATTCTATAAAATCATTAATCATTTTTTTATGTAACCCTATAGAAATGAAATAAATTATAAATTAAGAATAAGAATTGTCATTTTTTTAAGAAAAAAAGACTGAAAGCAAAGAGTTTGTTGTTTTTTATTTT